GGAAGATTTCGCGAGACTCTGCTTGGGAAACGAGTTGATTATTCGGGGCGTTCTGTCATTGTTGTTGGCCCCTCACTTTCATTACATCGCTGTGGGTTGCCTCGCGAAATAGCAATAGAGCTTTTCCAGACATTTGTAATTCGCGGTCTAATTAGACAACATCTTGCTTCGAACATAGGAGTTGCTAAGAGTAAAATTCGCGAAAAGGGGCCGATTGTATGGCAAATACTTCAAGAAGTTATGCAGGGGCATCCTGTATTGCTGAATAGAGCGCCTACTCTGCATAGATTAGGGATACAGGCATTCGAGCCCATTTTAGTGGAAGGGCGTGCTATTTGTTTACATCCATTGGTTTGTAAGGGATTTAATGCAGACTTTGATGGGGATCAAATGGCTGTTCATGTACCTTTGTCTTTAGAGGCTCAAGCGGAGGCTCGTTTACTTATGTTTTCTCATATGAATCTCTTGTCTCCAGCTATTGGGGATCCTATTTCTGTACCGACCCAAGATATGCTTATTGGTCTCTATATATTAACAAGTAGGAATCGTCGAGGTATTTGTGCAAATAGATATAATCCATGTAATCGAAGAAACTATCAAAATGAAAGAATTGACAATAATAACTATAGGTATACAAAAGAACTCTTTTTTTGTAATTCCCATGATGCAATTGGGGCTTATCGACAGAAAAGAATCCATTTAGATAGTCCTTTGTGGCTTCGGTGGCGACTAGATCAACGCGTTATTGCTTCAAGAGAAACTCCCATCGAAGTTCACTATGAATCTTTGGGTACTTATCATGAGATTTATGGACACTATCTGATAATAAGAAGTGTAAAAAAAGAAATTCTTTGGATATACCTCCGAACCACTATTGGTCATATTTCTCTTTATCGAGAAATGGAAGAAGCTGTACAAGGTTTTTGTCGGGCCTGCTTATATGATACCTATACTTAATTATAGGGTCGCTAAATTCAAAGACAGACACCGGGGCGGGGTGAATTTGGGTTTCTCCGGTTCAACTAGGACTCGAGTCCCTTCCCTGACCTGACTTTCTGTGCAATTTAAGATCGAGAAAAGGAAGTTTTCCAATCATTGACTCAAACCCATTGTCGAATCCAACTCATTGGAATAGGGAGGTACGTATGGCAGAACGGGCCAATCTGGTATTTCACAATAAAGTGATAGACGGAACTGCCATTAAACGACTTATTAGCAGATTCATAGATCATTTTGGAATGGCATATACATCGCATATCTTAGATCAAGTAAAAACTCTAGGTTTTCAGCAAGCAACTGCTATATCCATTTCATTAGGAATTGATGATCTTTTAACAATACCTTCTAAGGAATGGCTAGTACAAGATGCTGAAGAACAAAGTTTGATTTTGGAAAAACACCATCATTTTGGGAATGTACACGCAGTAGAAAAATTACGCCAATCTATCGAGATATGGTATGCTACAAGTGAATATTTGCGACAAGAAATGAATCTTAATTTTAGGATGACTGACCCGTTTAATCCAGTCCATATAATGTCTTTTTCAGGAGCTAGAGGAAATGCATCTCAAGTACATCAATTAGTAGGTATGAGAGGATTAATGTCGGATCCCCAGGGGCAAATGATTGATTTACCCATTCAAAGCAATTTACGCGAAGGACTTTCTTTAACAGAATATATAATTTCTTGCTACGGAGCCCGAAAAGGAGTTGTAGATACTGCTGTACGAACATCAGATGCTGGATATCTTACGCGCAGACTTGTTGAAGTAGTTCAACACATTGTTGTACGTAGAACAGATTGTGGCACTACTCGAGGCATTTCTGCAAGTCCTCGAAATAGGACACTGCCAGAAAGAATTTTTATCCAAACATTAATTGGTCGTGTATTATCAGACAATATATATATGGGTCCGCGATGCATTGCCATTCGAAATCAAGATATTGGGATTGGGCTTGTCACCCAATTCATAACTTTTCGAACACAACCAATATATATTAGAACTCCCTTTACTTGTAGGAGTACATCTTGGATCTGTCGATTATGTTATGGTCGGAGTCCCACTCATGGCGACCTGGTCGAGTTGGGAGAAGCTGTAGGTATTATTGCGGGGCAATCCATTGGAGAACCTGGAACTCAATTAACATTAAGAACTTTTCATACCGGTGGAGTATTTACGGGGGGTACTGCAGAACATGTACGGGCCCCTTCTAATGGAAAAATCCAATTCAATGAGGATTTGCTTGAGCCTACACGTACGCGTCATGGGCATCCTGCCTTTTTATGTTCTATGGACTTATATGTAATTATTAAGAGTGAGGGTATTCTACATAAGGTAACTATTCCACCAAAAAGTTTTCTTTTAGTTCAAAATGGCCAATATGTAAAATCAGAACAAGTGATTGCTGAGATTCGCGCGGGAACATACACTTTCAATTTTAAAGAGAGGGTTCGAAAACATATTTATTCTGACTTACAGGGGGAAATGCACTGGAGTACCGATGTGTACCATTTGCCCGAATTTAAGTATAGTAATGTACATATTTTACCCAAAACAAGCCACTTGTGGATATTATCGGGGGGTTCATGCAAATTTAATGTAGTTCCTTTTTCGCTCCACAAGGATCAAGATCAAATAAACATTCATTCTATTTCTACTTCTACCGAAAGAAGATATATTTCTAGCTTCTCAGTAAATGATGATCAAGAAAGACACAAATTTTTGAGTTCGGATTTTTTTGATAAAAAATTTGATAAAAAAGAAGATATTCTTTTTGATTATTCAAAATTAAATCGAATCGTAGGGACTGGGCATTATCATTTCCTATATTCCACTATTCTCCGAGAGAATTCGTATTTATTGGCAAAGAGGCGAAGAAATAGATTTCTTATTCCAGTCCAATCAATTCAAGAACAAGAGAAAGAATTCATCCCATATCCCGGTTCAGGTATCTCGATTGAAATACCCATAAATGGTATTTTCCGTAGAAAGAGTATTCTTGGTTTTTTCGACGATTCTCAATACAGAAGAAACAATTCAGGAATTATAAAATATGGGACGGTAGGGGCGCATTCAATCATCAAAAAAGATAATGTAATTGAATATGGCGGGGTCAAAAAGTTTAAGCAAAAATACCAAATGAAAGTAGATCTATTTTTTTTCATTCCCGAGGAAGTACATATTTTATCCGAATCCTCTTCTATAATGGTACGGAACAATAGTCTCATTGGAGTAAATACACAAATCACGTTAAATACAAGAAGTCAAATGGCCGGATTGGTCCGAGTGGAGAAAAAAAAAAAAAAGATTGAACTTAAAATCTTTTCCGGAGGTATCCATTTTCCTGGAGAAAAAGATAAAATATCTCGACACAGTGGTATCTTGATACCACCAGGAGCGGGAAAAACAAATTATAAGAAATCAAAACAATTGAAAAATTGGATCTATGTCCAACGGATCACACCTAGCAAAAAAAAGTTTTTTGTTTTGGTTCGACCTGTAAGCACATATGAAATAGCGGACGGTATAAATTTAGTAACACTCTTCCCCCAGGATCTCTTTCGAGAAAAGGATAATATGCAACTTGGAGTTGTCAACTATATCCTTTATGGAAATGGCAAAGCAACTTGGAGAATCTATGACACAAGTATTCAACTAGTTCGGACTTGTTTAGTCTTGAATTGGGACCAAGACAACAAAAGTTCTTCCGTCGAAGAGGCCCACGCTTCCTTTGTTGAAGTAAGTACAAAAGGGCTGCTTCGATATTTCTTAAGAATCGACTTAGTGAAATCACATATTTTGTATATCAGAAAAAGGAATGATCCGTCGGGTTCTGGATTGATCTATGATAATGGCTCAGATCGTATCAATAAAAATCCATTTTATTCCACTTATTCCAAAGCAAGGATTCGGCAATTTTTTATCCAAAACCACGGAACTATTCGTATGCTGTTGAATAGAAATAAGGAATCCCAATCTTTTATAATTTTGTCATCATCTAATTATTTTTGCATGGGTCTATTCAACGATGTAAAATATTACAATGGGATAAAAGAATCCATTAAAAAAGATCCTCTAATTCCAATTAAGAATTTGTTGGGCCCTTTAGGAACAGTCCCTCAAATTTCGGATTTTGATTCATCATTTTACCCTTTAATAACTTATAATCAGACCTCGCTAGTGAAATATTTGCAGCTTAGCAATTTAAAACAAACTTTTCAAGTACTTCAAAAATATTATTTAATGGATGAAAATAGGAGAATTTCTAATATCAGCCCATGTAGTAATAGTTTTTTGAATCCATTCAATTTGAGTTGGTATTTTCTCCATCATTTTTATCATAATAATAATTGTGAGGAAATGTCCACAATAGTGAGTCTTGGGCAGTTTATTTGTGAAAATGTATGTATATCCAAAAAGGGACCACCCCTAAAATCGGGTCAAGTTTTAATTGTTCGTGTTGATTCTATAGTAATAAGAACGGCCAAGCCTTATTTGGCTACTCCAGGAGCAACTGTTCATGGGGATTATGGCGAAATCCTTTACGAAGGAGATACCTTAGTTACATTTATATATGAAAAATCGAGATCTGGTGATATAACGCAGGGTCTTCCAAAAGTAGAACAAGTGTTAGAAGTGCGTTCGATTGATTCAATATCGATGAACCTAGAAAAGAGAGTTGAGGGTTGGAACGAACGTATAACAAAAATTATTGGAATTCCTTGGGGATTCTTGATTGGTGCTGAACTAACTATAGTGCAAAGTCGTATCTCTTTGGTTAATAAAATACAAAAGGTTTATCGATCCCAGGGGGTGCAGATCCATAATAGGCATATAGAAATTATTGTGCGTCAAATAACATCAAAAGTCTTGGTTTCAGAAGATGGAATGTCTAATATTTTTTTACCAGGGGAACTCATTGGATTAGTACGCGCGGAACGAACGGGACGCGCTTTAGAAGAAGCGATCTACTATCGAGCCATCTTATTGGGAATAACAAGAGCATCCCTGAATACTCAAAGTTTTATATCCGAAGCAAGTTTCCAAGAAACTGCTCGAGTTTTAGCAAAAGCCGCTCTTCGGGGCCGTATTGATTGGATGAAAGGACTGAAAGAGAACGTTGTTCTAGGGAATATGATACCCGCCGGAACCGGATTCAAAGGATTAGTACCCTCTTCAAGGCAGCATAACAACATTCTTTTCGAAAAAAAAAAAAGAATTTCTTCGTGGGGAAATGGAAATGAGAGATATTTTCTTCCACCACGGAAAATTTTTTGATTCTTGCATTTCAAAGAATTTATATAGTACATCAGATCGATCTTTTATAGGATTTAATTATTTTTAACTTACTTAGCATAAGAAAGAGAAAGCGGATTCGTCCTTTTAACTATGTTGTTTGATGTTTGATTTGTTTTGGTCATTTGATTTGTTAACTACTTCATAAATTTAATAAATAAAATAATTCATAAATTAATGTAATAAAGAAATTTATGAATAGTAAAGTAATGACTAATGACTTGGCTCGTTTATAAACGACCAATCTCCGGTAGAAGAGAAGGTTCCATCGGAACAATTATTTATTTCAAGGTGCCTCGTCTCTCTTTTATTATTCATAAAAAAAAAGAGAGAGAGGAAGTGTGAGGAGAAATGTTAAGAAGATATTGGAACATAAATTTGGAAGAGATGCTGGAAGCAGGAGTTCATTTTGGTCATGGTACTAGGAAATGGAATCCGCGAATGGCGCCCTATATCTATGCAAAGCATAAAGGTATTCATATTACAAATCTCACTAGAACTGCTCGTTTTTTATCAGAAGCTTGTGATTTAGTTTTTGATGCAGCAAGTAAGGGAAAACAATTTTTAATTGTTGGTACCAAAAATAAAGCAGCTGATTCCGTAGCGCGGGCTGCAATAAAGGCTCGGTGTCATTATGTTAATAAAAAGTGGCTTGGTGGTATGTTAACAAATTGGTCCACTACAGAAACGCGGCTTCATAAGCTCAGGGACTTGAGAATGGAACAAAAGACGGGGAGACTAAACCGTCTTCCGAAAAGAGATGCAGCTATGTTGAAGAGACAATTATCTCGTTTGCAAACATATCTGGGCGGGATTCAATATATGACAGAATTGCCTGATATTGTAATTATAGTTGAGCAGCAAGAAGAATATACGGCTCTTCGGGAGTGTATCACTTTGGGAATTCCAACAGTTTGTTTAATTGATACAAATTGTGATCCCGATCTTGCAGATATTTCGATTCCAGCAAACGATGACGCTCTAGCTTCAATTCGATTAATTCTTAACAAATTAGTATTCGCAATTTGCGAGGGCCATTCTAGCTATATACGAAATCCGTGATTAATAATAAGATCAATAAATTATTCTATTTTTGAACTCCATAGATATAGATTTATGGAGTCGGATATTATTCCCGAATCGTACAAAAGAGATAAAAAATGGACTGTGTCAATATTGTGTGATTAGTTTAGTTGGTATACAAGATATACAATTCGAGTGGTCAAGTTTAAAAGGAAAGGGTTGAATCAAAATAATTCTTTATTATTTTAAGTAAAGTTATATTTATGTCAGAGGACAATATGAATGTTATATCATGTTCCATCAACACACCAATGGGGTTATATGATATCTCTAGTGTGGAAGTCGGCCAGCATTTCTATTGGCAAATAGGGGGTTTCCAAGTCCATGCCCAAGTACTTATGACTTCTTGGGTTGTAATTGCTATCTTATTAGGTTCCGCCGTTCTCGCTGTTCGAAATCCACAAACTATTCCAACTGACGGTCAAAATTTCTTCGAATATGTTCTTGAATTCATTCGAGACGTGACCAAAACTCAGATTGGGGAAGAGTATGGTCCATGGGTTCCTTTTATTGGAACTATGTTTCTATTTATTTTTGTTTCTAATTGGTCGGGTGCCCTTTTACCTTGGAAAATAATAGAATTACCTCATGGAGAGTTAGCCGCACCCACGAATGATATAAATACTACTGTTGCTTTAGCTTTACTCACGTCAGTAGCATATTTCTATGCGGGTATTTCAAAAAAAGGATTAAGGTATTTTAGTAAATACATTCAACCAACTCCAATTCTTTTACCCATTAACATTTTAGAAGATTTCACAAAACCCTTATCACTTAGTTTTCGACTTTTCGGGAATATATTAGCCGATGAATTAGTAGTTCTTGTTCTTGTTTCTTTAGTACCTTTAGTAGTTCCTATACCTGTGATGTTCCTTGGATTATTTACAAGTGGGATTCAAGCTCTTATTTTTGCAACTTTAGCTGCGGCTTATATAGGCGAATCCATGGAGGGTCATCATTGACGAGTTTTTGAAATAGTCTAGTCTTTTTTTGCTTAGGCAACATAAATAAAAAAAATAAAGGATCTAGAGTAATAGCAAAAAAGATTCAGCTATTACTATTAGTAAATGTATTTTAAAGTCTAATAAAAAAAAAGGAAAGAGATCGAAAATATCTTTTTCCTAAAATCCGGATCATGAATTTAGCTCAATTAAATACTCTTTGTTATTTTTTATTTCTATGCAACGAGTCGGTCTAATGAATTCATTTATTATAATTAGATCCATGTGAGATAATGATAAAAAAGGAAGAGACGAATTTACAACAAACGAGATTCAAAAAAATGTCCTTTTTTAGGAAAGGGGTTAGAATTAGGTATATGTAAGTTAATGGCTATACACTAACTCTTGCGCATCCTTTAAGATTTAAGAATCTGATTGAAGCTAAGATAGAAGTAGAGTAGTTGGTTTCCATTATGAAAGAAAGACGCGTATATATGATATTAGATATTAACTAGTTATATATGAACTCAAGATAGATCTAATCTATCGCAATTGAATCAACAAATAGATGAAATAAAATAAAGACAAATAATGGAAAATTCAAAAAAAGGTTTGGAAAACAGAAGTGGACGGATAAAGGGTGTATGTATGCATTCACAAAAAGCCTTTGGATAGGAACTAAAAAAGGGATATGGAAATAGTTCTTTCTGAGAGTTCAATAATGAATATTATTACTTCAATTCTCAATTCGAAGTTTTTAGTTACTTCAACTGGTTGAATTTGAGCGACGGAATAATTAAGCCAAAACTCATTGAATGATTGTATCATTAACTATTTCTTTCTTTTTCTTTATTTTGGTGCGAGGAATTTATCATGAATCCATTGATTTCTGCCGCTTCCGTTATTGCTGCTGGGTTAGCTGTAGGACTTGCTTCTATTGGGCCTGGGGTTGGTCAAGGCACTGCTGCGGGACAAGCTGTAGAAGGTATTGCAAGACAGCCCGAGGCGGAAGGAAAAATACGAGGTACTTTATTGCTTAGTTTGGCTTTTATGGAAGCCTTAACTATTTATGGTTTGGTTGTAGCATTGGCCCTTTTATTTGCCAATCCCTTTGTTTAGTCCTATAAATACGAGAATTCTGTATTTTTTTTATGGATTAAGACTTACCCCTTGCTTTTTCAAAGTATATCAAGATTTCACTCCTACAATTACTTTTTCGTTGGACAATAATCTATGGGAAGGATTTTTTTTGAGGATGAGGAATTACCGCACCGACTCCCCTTCTTCCTTCCCCCTTTTCTTAGTTCAAAGTAAAGCCTTTTTTTTTTTTTTTAGTCCATATAAAACAAAATAGGAGATCATATGAAAAATGTAACCGATTCTTTCGTTTCCTTGGGTCACTGGCCATCTGCCGGGAGTTTCGGGTTTAATACCGATATTTTTGCAACAAATCCAATAAATCTAAGCGTAGTGCTCGGTGTATTGATCTTTTTTGGAAAGGGAGTGTGTGCGAGTTGTTTATTTCAAGAATAGGCTGGATCCACCCAGCTGCACTTTTTTTGTTCGAACTAGAAAGAGTGCATCATCCCACGAATTACTTCTGAATCAATTCAAAAATCATATTTTAGAACCATAGCATTTCGTGATTCATTCATTGGTATATCGACTCTGATTCTCTATTAACCAATAATCTGGGACCGTTAATATGGTTAAAGCCAAACTGTTTGAAGTTCAGATGCGGCGTGGTACTCTTTCTACTACTATAGTTTAGTTTATAAATACACAGTTTATAAAATAAAGAATTTTTTTTAGACAATACAGAAATCAAAACGAATGGTTCGAATCTTTTTCGATATAAAACACTCATATCGATAAAATGATTTGAGCCTTTTTTACAATGCTGAGTTGATGACCTATGTATAAAGTTAGAAGAATTCTTTGGATTTGAAAGAAAAAAAAAGAAACAACTTTGCTGACAATTACACAATTAAACATTAGAAATTTTCTATTAATTCTAAATTCTATATTATACAAACAAATATATATATTTGATTTGATATATTTCTATATTTGATATATTTTTGTCAGAAGAATCCTCCGAATATTTTAGTCTTGGATTATCATTATTGATCAGTTTCAATATTGTGAAATATGGGTAGAGATCAATATTTTGAAATAGGAATAGATAAAAGAGGGAGAGGATAGGCTCATTACGCAAAATATATATAGATCTATAGTCTATGTGTATCTATATGTATGGGAATGAATTCTCTCTCAATTAAGTAATTGATAAGTAATTGAGCGTGAGAGCCAAATGAATTGAAAGATTCATGTTTGGTTCGGGAAGGGATCATGGAATTTTTGAAATGAAAATGAATGGAAAGATAATCTACTTTCATTAAGTGATTTATTAGATAATCGAAAACAGAAGATCTTGAATACTATTCGAAATTCAGAAGAATTGCGAAGGGGAGCTGTTCAACAGCTGGAAAAAGCCCAGGCCCGCTTACGGAAAGTGGAAATGGAGGCAGATCAGTTTCGAGTAAATGGATACTCTGAGATAGAACGAGAAAAATTGAATTTGATTAATTCAACTTATAAAATTTTGGAACAATTAGAAAATTATAAAAACGAAACCATTCTTTTTGAACAAGAAAGAGCGATTAATCAAGTCCGGCA